AAATTTCCGAGGACACGCAAAAAATGATAATAGATCTCGTCGTTAAAATAAGAGTAGTTAATAAAAGTGAATATAGATGCTTATTGTTTATTAGCGAGAGGCAAATCTTATGATAAAGAAGAATCCATATACCGAAATATATATGCGCTTTAAGTAAACATATATGTATGTCTGCTAATAAAGCCGAAAGAGTAATTGAAATTGATCAGATTTGTGGACGTTTATACGAAGAAAGACGTATGAGACTCGAACTTATGCCTTATCGAGTGGGTTATCCAATTTTTAAATTGGTTTATTCTGCAGCAACAAATGCTATTCACAATGTCGGTTTAAACGAAGCAAGTTTAATCATTAGCAAAGCGGAAGTCGTGAAGGGGTACTACTGTGAAAAAATTAAAACCTCGAGCTCGAGGGCGTAGTTATCCGATAAAAAGACACGTTTTTAATATAACTATTGGATTAAAAGATATATCTGTAAAGGAAGTATAAAAAAGGAAGTATAAAGGAGCCAAATACGCCATATTATACTTCAAAGGCAACATATGGAGAAATAAAAATAAGTAAGTACACGGATATGACGTGTCATGATATATATAGTATTAGGAGATTATGGGACAAAAAATAAATCCACTTGGTTTCAGACTTGGTGCAACCCAAGGTCATCATTCTCTTTGGTTTGCACAACCACAAAATTATTCCGAAGGGCTACAAGAAGATCAAAAAATCCGAGAGTGGATCAAGAATTATGTACAAAAAAATATTCAAATATCCTCTGGTGTTGAGGGAATTGCATGCATAAAGATTCAAAAAAGAATCGATTTGATTCAGGTCATAATCTATATGGGATTCCCAAAATTATTACTAGAAGGTAAAGGTGGGCCTCGAAGAATCGAAGAATTGCAGATAGATGTACAAAAAGAAATTAATTGTGTAAACCGAAAACTCAACATTGCTCTTACAAGAATTACAAACCCTTATGGACACCCTAATATTCTCGCCGAATTTATAGCCGGACAATTAAAGAATAGGGTTTCATTTCGAAAAGCAATGAAAAAGGCTATTGAATTAACTGAACAAGCAGGTACAAAAGGAATTCAAGTACAAATTGCAGGACGTATCGACGGAAAAGAGATTGCGCGTGTCGAATGGATCAGAGAGGGTAGAGTTCCTCTACAAACCATTCGAGCTAAAATTGATTATTGTTCCTATGCAGTTGGAACTATCTATGGGGTATTAGGCATCAAAATTTGGATATTTGTAGACGAGGAAGCCTAAGCCTTTATTTTACTTGTCTTTACGTTCTATCGGAAATAAAAAAGCAAAAAATGACAAACTCTTTCATTCTTTTTCTGTTAAATAAAAAAAAAAATGGGCAATTCTATAAGGTTGAATAAAAATTCAATTCATTTTTTTATATTGATATAATTGCTATGCTTAGTGTGTGACTCGTTGGTTTTTGTAGGGTTATTAGTCTCAAAAAAAGGGACTGGCCCATAGTATGAACTAATAACTATCGAACTAATAACCAACTCACCGCTTCATATTATCTGGATCTAAAGAACTAGTCACGATATGATATATTGATCATATCATTGTAGCAACTGAATTTTTGTTTGCATAAACAAGCAAAAAAAAGAAAAACCAATTTTAAGTTGTGAAGCAATAACAAAAAGAATGCAGATAAATGGAAGGGTGAGAGAAAGAGAGAAAAAGAATACTAATGCTATATGATTCCAATATGTAAGGTCTCTGAGCGATCTTATAAAGGATAGCGTAATAAAGCATCAATACTAATTTGATTGATCTATAATTCGATGAATTTGTTCATAGAACAAAAAAAGTCAAGAGCCCTGGGTCCACAAAGACTGAGAAAATTGACTCAATAACACATTTCATTTTCATTAGGAGCTCCGCCGTAGAATTCGGGCCTAACCATTAATCGCGAAGCGATGGGAACGACGGAACCCGTGGATGCAGAAGATTCTATTGAAAACGAATCCTAATAATTCATTGGGTAGGATGGCGAAACGAACCCGGAACCAATCCACTTTTATTCTGAGAGGCCATGTCATAGGATAACCCTACAACTGAAATAGATATGGAAAGAGTAAATATTCGCCCGCGAAAGTTTTTATTTTATTGGATTTCTAAATTTTGATAGATCCAATATAATATGATAATAAAAAAGACAAAACAAAATAAATACTCGTTATAATAAAACGAAATTCTATTATTATTATCTATTATCTCTAACTAATCTATAAAATAATTATCTATAACTATAAATAAATAGAAATTGAATACATGTTTAGTTTTTTTTATATAAACTATCAAAACAAGATATACAAATTTCTAATAGATTAGATATTAGATAAAATCTCAAAGACTCCCACGATTCAGTATATTATTCATTAAATACATGTATACCATGTTATAATTGTTATTTTTCATTCGCGAGGAGCTGGATGAGAAGAAACTCTCATGTCCGGTTCTGTAGTAGAGATGGAATTGAAATTGAAAAAGAACCATCAACTATAACCCCAAAAGAGCCAGATTCCGTAAACAACATAGAGGAAGAATGAAAGGAATATCTTCTCGAGGTAATCGTATTTGCTTTGGTAGATATGCTCTTCAGGCACTTGAACCCGCGTGGATCACGTCTAGACAAATAGAAGCAGGGCGGCGAGCAATGACACGAAACGTACGCCGCGGCGGAAAAATATGGGTACGTATATTTCCAGACAAACCTGTTACAGTAAGACCCGCGGAAACGCGTATGGGTTCCGGTAAAGGATCTCCCGAATATTGGGTAGCTATCGTTAAACCGGGTAGAATACTTTATGAAATGGGTGGAGTAGCAGAAAATGTAGCCAGAAAGGCTATTTCAATAGCGGCATCCAAAATGCCTATACGAACGCAATTCATGATTTCGGGATAAGAATGTATAACCAAAGAAAAGAAATCTTTTGAATGAAAAAAAAAAACAAAATTATAGGTTTCTTTTTTTTTGTTTTGGACAAACAATATTTCTTTTTTTACTTAGCCCCTTCGCAGTGAAAGAGCAAATAAAAAAAAATGATATGATTCAACCTCAAACCCACTTAAATGTAGCGGATAACAGCGGGGCCCGACAATTAATGTGTATTCGAATCATAGGAGCTAGTAATCGACGATATGCTCATATTGGTGACGTTATTGTTGCTGTAATCAAGGAAGCAATACCAAATACACCTCTAGAAAAATCCGAAGTGATCAGAGCTGTAATTGTACGTACTTGTAAAGAACTCAAACGTGACAACGGTATGATACTACGATATGATGACAATGCTGCGGTTGTTATTGATCAAGAAGGAAATCCCAAAGGAACTAGAATTTTTGGTGCGATCGCACGGGAATTGAGACAGTTAAATTTCACTAAAATAGTTTCATTAGCACCTGAAGTATTATAAGTCTAATAAAACGGAGACTCTAATGCTCTTATAGCATTTGAATAAAATATGAATAGAGTAAACTAGATTAATTAGTAAATTTGTCTCACGCATATATCTTTAACAATTCATAAAATAGAAAGAAAAAAGCATGTTGATTATATCAAAGTTCGGGGGTAACAATAATTTTAATTTATCATGGGTAAAGACACTATTGCTGATATAATAACTTCTATACGCAATGCTGACATGAATAGAAAAGGAACAGTTCGAATACCATCTACTAACATCACCGAAAACCTTGTTAAAATACTGTTAAGAGAAGGTTTTATTGAAAATGTGAGGAAACATCAGGAAAACAACAAATATTTTTTGGTTTTAACCCTACGGCATAGAAGGAATAGGAAAGGTCCATGTAAAACTGTTTTAAATTTAAAACGGATCAGTCGACCCGGTCTACGAATCTATTCTAGTTATCAACGAATTCCTAGAATTTTAGGTGGGATGGGGATTGTAATTCTTTCTACCTCTCGGGGTATAATGACGGACCGAGAGGCCCGACTAGAAGGAATCGGCGGAGAAATTTTGTGTTATATATGGTAAGCTTTCTTATATCCAAATTAAGATAAGATATGGAACTTTACTATTTGTGAAAAAAAAAGATAAAGAACGGGTTTCTATTCTCACTCTCCTCTTACATTAGTTAATACTTCAAGGAGGTTTTACCGCGAATGAAAAAAGAAAACTGGATTCATGAAAGTTTAATTCCTGAATCACTTCCGAATGGTATGCTTCGGATTCATTTAGATAATGAAGATCGGATTCTAGGTTATGGTTCAGGAAGGATTCAACGTAGTTTTATACGTATACCAACGGAAGATAGAGTAAAAATTGAAAGAAGTCATTATGATTCAACCAAAGGGCATATAGTTTCTAGACTCCGAAACAAGGATTCAAACGATTAGGTGGTTTTTTTTCAACTTCAATATTCCTTTCGGAGGGATACAATTCGAAAGTTTCAAATTTCCAGAAACTAATTTTCTTCAAATAAGTAAATTTGAAATTCAGTTAAGGAATGACAAATATGAAAATAAGGGCCTCCATTCGTAAAATTTGTGAAAAATGTAGACTGATCCGTAGACGGGGACGAATTATAGTAATTTGTTCCAACCCGAGACATAAACAAAGACAAGGATAATCTTTATAAAATAAAAGAGACTCCCTAAGGGACCCAATATACAAATAAAAAAAAGCGGAAAAGATCTGTTTTGGCATGAAATGGATATATCCATATACCTCTGACTTATATTTATGAGACGATAAAATATGGCAAAACCCGCACCCAGAATCGGTTCACGTAGGAATGGGCGTATTGGTTTACGTAAGAGTGCACGTAGAATACCAAAAGGGGTTATTCATGTTCAAGCAAGTTTCAACAATACCATTGTGACTGTTACAGATGTACGAGGCCGGGTAATTTCTTGGTCCTCCGCCGGTACTTGTGGATTCAAGGGTACAAGAAGAGGGACACCCTTTGCGGCACAAACCGCAGCAGGAAATGCTATTCGGACG